GTAATGCTATGAATGACCCAGTAGCGAATACTGGTAATAATATCAGCAAAAGAACGTTCTCCTGTGCTTCCAGACATGGCGAGCTCCACATATTCTTGTTTGTACAGTCAAAAAGGATCGATTCCGTAAAAGATGAGATCAGTAAACGGCAATTCACTGAAACTGAATCTTTGTTAGATCGTCAATATTGTACCGAGGGTGCTTTTAGAGTATACCGAATCAGTATAGCTATCCTTCTTCTGACACAGCAATGCGTTTTCAATCAGTATCAAAATAAAGTGCTATATCATTTTTTTCTTCCTTTTTTGTTGCTTGTTGATGTAGAATCAGACACTAGTCAATAGAAAACTCCTTCCTCGAGTATATGAGTTCTTTCCATTATTGACTTCGAACGACAACTACAAGTCAAGGGTATGTAAATTCGACGAGTGAATTGCGCATAATTTATGAAGGAGATTTTTATATTCCCACTTATATTCCCACAATGCAATTAGAAATAATCCGATTATGCAATACTTTTTCGCATTGAAGATATTATCTGGATCGGCACATTATTGAATCTAATGAGTAAAAAAAGAGTGTTATCTTAATAAAAACCCGTTTCCAGTTTGATTTAATAATTATTCAAAAGCAAAAAGTGTTTCTTTTTTGAATGAAGTTACATGGCACGGTTCTTCTTAATTTAGAATTTGTTTACTCATGAGTTGCCCAATGAATCTCTTGAATCGAAATCGTGGAATGAGCATGCGTAGATGTCACAATCAATTTCTTATTCTATCGCTCTCACTCTATCCTCGGCAGTGTTAATGATTTTTGACTCAAAAACTATCAATCAAAACGGTAAATTTAGGTAAATGCTTTCTATACATATGTATAAAAAATACATTTAATTTAATTAAGCTCTTTTATGCTTACTATAACGGGTTATTTCGGTTTTTTACTAGCAGCTTTAACTATAACTTCAGGCCTTTTTATTGGGCTGAGCAAGATACGACTTATTTGAAATTAATTGACTGCCTAATTAAAAAGGGAACTCTTTCGGTAGGATTCCATGTATTATATAGTTTCTTAACATATCAATTGCGGATTATTTAGTCATTGAGATTCACGGGTAATTCCGATTAATATTTAGAGATAGATATTACCTCTCTTTTTCCCTTTCAAATCAAATAAAAAAAAATGATTGAAGTTTCTCTTTTTGGAATTGTCTTGGGTTTAATTCCTATTACCTTAGCTGGATTATTCGTAACTGCATTTTTACAATACAAACGTGGTGATCAGTTGGACTTTTGATTAATTAATATCTCTGGTCTCTTGACTCACCCCTTTTCTTTAATCCACAGAATATCAAATTGAGATAGCTGCTTGCGTTAGGGAAGCCTTTTCAGCGTAATTAATTTAACCTAACAAAAACGGAATCACGCTCTGTAGGACTTGAACCTACGACATTGGGTTTTGGAGACCCACGTTCTACCGAACTGAACTAAGAGCGCTTTCTTATCATAATAAGGTTTCTTTTTTTTTTTTTTTTAACCCTAATACATCTTACATACATAATCTTTCATTTTTATAGTATGATAAAATGAAAGATTATGTATGTCCAATTTAATCTTAATCGGTCTCAATTGATCCCTTGGTACTGCTCAGAGGAGAAGTCATAGGTAGGGATGACAGGATTTGAACCTGTGACATTTTGTACCCAAAACAAACGCGCTACCAAGCTGCGCTACATCCCTTTCAATTGGTCTACAGTGTCATTGTAGAGAATTCCTGCCCTGTTTTCCATATCATTTTTTTCATTGATATATTCATTTATCTTGCCCTTTCTTCTTTTTGGTCTCCTAGCATATACCACTATACCACATATAATAAAAAAGGAAAATGCATTGTTTTTTGAAATGCTCAAGAAAGGGGCTTTTTTTTTTAAGAAAGGGCAAATATTTTCTACGGAATTAAAGGGCAAATATTTTCTACGGAATTGTTATCCATTTAGAGATTCTGCGTACAAATACAAGTGGTCCTTAATCCTTAACTGCAACTATCTAGATATCTGATCATATATGTATTAGCCTTATGTATTACAATACAATAAAGAAGAAAGAAGGAGGATTTTCAATGCGAGATCTAAAAACATATTTATCTGTGGCACCAGTACTAAGTACTATATGGTTCGGATCTTTAGCAGGTCTATTGATAGAGATCAATCGTTTATTCCCAGATGCGCTGACATTTCCTTTTTTTTAATTCTAGTTATTGCCGTGGAAGGGTTTGAATAAGATTAGCGATACAATTCTATATCCGAAACTACATCTCACCCCCTTTTTCTCTTTTTTCCCTTTTTAGAATTCCAAGAAGGGATGAAAGAGAAAGAATAAACGTTGATTCAATCGCAACTAAAATAGGGTAATTGAATCAAATTACTAGAGTGAAAAAGGAAAAGGAAATGCCGGTCTAGGGCAAGAGTATCATACAAGATCCTTAACAAAATCTAATACAATTAGATTATAAATATAGTTAATTGTATTACTTATTAATTACTATCTATTGATTTCAACGAAATCTTTTCTAATTTGGTTTCGTTCTAATTTTTTCTTTTTTTGTTTAGCTAAAAAATATAGAAGAGTTGAGTGAATCAAAAATCCAAAGGAGTTTCATGGCCAAGAGTAAAGATGTACGGGTAACGATTATTTTGGAATGTATCAGTTGTGTTCGAAACAGTGTTAATAAAGACTCAAGGGGTATTTCCAGATATATTACACAAAAGAATCGACATAATACACCTAGTCGATTGGAATTGAGAAAATTCTGCCCCTGTTGTTCCAAACATACGACTCATGGGGAGATAAAAAAATAAAAGGAACAGTCAAAATGACATATTATAATAAGTCAAAATGACATATTATAATATCTAAATATAGATTCTAATCTAAATAAACCCATATATAAACAAACCAAATCCTATATTTTTAATTCGAATTTATTTTAAATCCGACCGAAATAGGATTTCGGGAAAAGGAATAAACAAACCATGGATAAATCCAAGCGACCCTTTCTTAAATCGAAGCGAGCTTTTCGTAGGCGTTTGCCCCCGATCCAATCGGGGGATCGAATTGACTATAGAAACATGAGTTTAATTAGTCGATTTATTAGTGAACAAGGAAAAATATTGTCAAGACGCGTAAATAAATTGACCTTGAAGCAACAACGATTAATTACTATTGCTATAAAACAAGCTCGTATTTTATCTTTGTTACCTTTTCTTAATAACGAGAAACAGTTTGAAAGAACCGAGTCGACTGCTCAAACAATAGGTCTTAGGACTAGAAATAAATAGGTTTAGCTTACTTTTCAATCGAAGCAAAATTCCAATTCGAGCTAAAACTTGATTGGTGTTGTGTTCGAAACATAGGATAATACAGATTTGATTCGTGTGTCATAAGAAAAAAAGCCGCGGGAAAGAAAAAATCATTTTTTATTGAATTCTTTTGTTCATTTTGACAACTTTGTCTTAATCTTATCCTATTTTATACTCTATCTTCCCGGAGTTGATTCTCCGGGGAATTCCAGTCAAATTGATTCTCCGGGGAATTCCAGTCAAATTACTCCAATGGATCCAATATTTCATTGGAAATCATATAAAGACAATTCTTATTTAATATAGCTATTTGTGCAAGTATTTTACGATTTAGAAGCAATTGACTTTTGTACAGATCATTTATTAGTCTACTATAACTACAGGATACTCCTTTCTTGCGAATTACTGCATTTATCCGAGTAATCCATAACCGACGAAAATCTCTCTTTTTCTTATCTCGATCACGATGAGCCGAAATTAAAGCTCGTATTTTCTGTTGAGTAATAGTTCGAGTAAGTCTTGAATGAGCCCCTCGAAAACTTGATGCAAATAAACGAATTTTGTTTCTACGTCTCCGAGCTATATATCCTCGTCTAATTCTAGTCATTGAATAAATGAAACTTTGATGAATAACTAATTGAGTTGCTGGCTCTCAGTTATTCTTTTTCCCCTTACTGATTTAGTTATAACAAAACGGATTCTTCGGATATATAAAATCAAAATTCCAATGACTTTTGCTACTATAACCTTCCCAACCACAATTTTTTCTTATTTCGAAGTGAACTGTCTAAAAATAAGAAATTCATTGATATCTAGTATCCATAACATAGTCAAATAGAGATATATAAAGTAAATATAAAAAGAATAGAGTGGTTCCATCGTTTCTATGGTTACTTCTTAAACGGTGAGGTCCTCTCTATACACCGGAGCCTTTTCCTTCATTTAATGAATCGTACTTTTTTTGGTAACTTGTACAGTTCACACCATTGTGTGGCTCTACCCATGAATTATCCAGTAATAGGTCTTTCACAATGAGATCTACCTATACAGTAACGGTATTTAATTCTGAAAGTTAGCTAGGTAGCTGATCCTGTTAGGCCGTTCTTGGAAGTCTATAATTTATTCTTCTTAAATAATAAATAGGGTTTCCCCCGCGTAATGAATAACCATTTGTTACCAATGGGGAATTGCTTCTCAGCTTATTGAATTTGCACCAACGGAAACCATAAATTTCATACGCAATAGGGGGATAGAATAGATTTTTTTTCGCCATTGAATTGAAAAATATCGTTTTATTCTATTTATTTATTGGTACTGATCATCATACGTTCCTTTCTTTTGTTCCAGCCCATGACATGATCTGAACGAGTCGCACATACACCCTAGTACATGTTCCTCGGCGCTGAGGACATCCCCTAAGGGCGGGGGATTTCGTGACATTTCGTATTGGCTGTCTTGTGTTTCTAATAAGTTGTTTAATAGTTGGCATGCTGAATTGTATACAGACTAAGCTGGTTTAGATCGCTCCTAACCGGATGCTTATGAATTCTTTCTATTTAATATAATAGAATATTAAAAGAAGATTAAACCGGGTAAGACGATAAATAACACCCTCGATCAAATCACGGATTTATGCGAAATCTTTGATATTTTCATCCAACTGCTACAAGATCCACAATTCCGTGAGCTTGGGCTTCTGTTGCTGACATAAAAACATCTCGTTCCATGTCTTCGGATACAACCCAAAAAGATTTACCTGTTCTTTGGACATAAACCATTGTGATGGTTTCGCGCAGGTTCAGTAGTTCTTCCGCTTCCAGGATAAATTCTCCCGTTTGGGACTCATAAAAAGAACTTGCAGGTTGATGGATCATTACCCTGATGATATAACATACAAAAGGGTTTCGCAGAATGGGGTAAAGAGAAAGAGACTAACAAGAAAAAATAGAACCGTACAGGCATCTTTTGCGTATTGCATACGGCTCACGAATGGAATTTCCTGTCGAAGCTAAAATAGGATTTCTCATACCAGATCGAAAAAAGGTCCAATTACCACCCTTCTTTTTGGAGGAGTTCAAAATACTATGATGGTTCCGTTGCTTTATATATTTATTATGTCTGTAATTCAGCAATCCCAAAGTTTCTTTTTGAGCCGATCAAATAAAATACGGAAAACTGTTTCATAACATAAATATAAATATTATTCAGAATTATTCAGAGCTTTATCGGTGTAAAAAAAGTTTGTGACACTGAGATTCCGATAGATCAAATCGGAAATACTTAGTATTTCATACTGCCCTTTCGATACATAATTGAATGTTTTGAGAAACAAATTTTATCATATCGAATTCGAAGTGCCATGCTATTATTACTCAAGATTCTTATTTCATATGGCGAAGGCATAGACTTCTTTTTTTATCTCAAATAAAAAACTCATTGGCGCCAAGCGTGAGGGAATGCTAGACGTTTGGTAATTGCTCCCCCGACCAGGACAAAGGATCCCATTGAAGCGGCTAATCCCATGCATATTGTATGTACATCTGGTGGCACAAATTGCATGGTATCATAAACAGCTATTCCGGGTATTACCCATCCACCGGGAGAGTTTATAAACACATAAAGCTCTCTGTTACGATCCTCTATAGTGAGATATACCAAAAGACCAATAATTTGATTCGCGAGCTCATTATCAACCTCTTGGCCTAAAAAAAGCAATCTTTCTCGATAAAGTCGGTTGATTAGGAGAAAATTGTATCCCTTAGGAACCGTACATGCACCTTTTAATGCATACGGGTCAAAAGAATCGTGAAAAAAAGACTCAATTATAGATTTTGGCTCCTGCTCTTTTTTTAAAAGCAAAATTTTTCTAACGAAAGAGCTTTTCTTCTATTTTTTATTGTAAGAAAGAAAAGTTTGGAACCCTTTCACTAGAATTTCATTCTAATATTCTAATATATAATATAAAAAAATTTCATTAAACCCGTTGAATTAACTTCTCAATTGATGTATTCTTTCATCGAGATACACCCTCAATCACGATGTCATTTTCTTGTTCCTGAATGGGCCTCTTGAATTCTTTTAGGTTTATGCTCTGCTCCAGGTAAAGATAGGCCCGATTGTTATTTGCACATATAGGACAAATGTACCTACTACCATTTCTTTTTGCTACAAATTTTTGTTGAATCCATTTCATGTCTTCGGCCAAATTTTCGACGCATTCATCTTGTTTTACTCAATTAATTAATAGGGATCATTCCTATTTTTTAGTATAGGAAAAAAGATAATTTCTAATGAGGTATCAATTAATAACCTAGTCAAATATATAATATGGTAATACAAAATATGGTAATACAAAATTTAGAATTAGAAATAGACACAGCAATCGTTGGTATATTACTAAGTTGGGTTTGTTCTAAACGGAGCCTGGATAATTTGATTGGTCTAACCAAGTCAACCATAAATTATTCTAATTGATAATATTAATCTGGATTCCCCTAAAATGGATCTAATTTCACTTCACGCTCCAATTTTTTGATAATCTTTCTTGGGCGAATCAGAGGATATCTCGATCGGGGGAGAGAATGGGGAAATCCCACATGACCCAATATATCTGACAAGTCGCACTATATGTCAACCCAAGATGCATCTTCCTCTCCAGGACTTCGAAAAGGTACTTTTGGAACACCAATAGGCATTAAATGAAAAAAATGAAGTAATCTATTTTACTTTGATGTGAAAACGTAATAGTGGGTTTAGTTTATTGTCCTCAGAATATTGGTCTTTAGCATATCATTTTTTATCTATAGATTGGAGAAGCTCTTTGATAAAGGAAGTCAGAATGACTAACGACAAATTATTCTAAATATACCCTTCGAATGATGAACAAGTAGGGATCCATTTGCTCATACAAAATGGTTCAACCACCCATTGCGTATTGATACTTATCGGGTATAGAATAGATCTGCTTCTCTTTGTTCCTAATAAACAGAATTGTTCCATTATTACCAATAAAATAGAACAAATAGTAATACTTACTTCACGATAATTCACTGAAAGGGGAGGCCCCTATCATCATTTTTCCAATGCAATAAAGTTACATAGTGTCTATTTTTCTTTCATAAAGGGGTATTTCCATGGGTTTGCCTTGGTATCGTGTTCATACCGTCGTATTGAATGATCCTGGTCGGTTGCTTGCTGTCCATATAATGCATACGGCTCTGGTTGCTGGTTGGGCCGGTTCAATGGCGTTATATGAATTAGCAGTTTTTGATCCTTCTGACCCCGTTCTTGATCCAATGTGGAGACAAGGTATGTTTGTTATACCTTTCATGACGCGTTTAGGAATAACTAATTCATGGGGCGGGTGGAGTATTACAGGAGGAACTGTAACAAATCCAGGTATTTGGAGTTACGAAGGAGTGGCCGGGGCACATATTGGGTTTTCAGGGTTGTGCTTCTTAGCAGCTATTTGGCATTGGGTATATTGGGATCTCGAAATATTTTCTGATGAACGTACCGGAAAACCTTCTTTGGATTTGCCCAAGATCTTTGGAATTCATTTATTTCTTTCAGGGGTGGCATGCTTTGGTTTTGGCGTATTTCATGTAACAGGTTTGTATGGTCCTGGAATATGGGTGTCCGATCCTTATGGATTAACTGGAAAAGTACAATCGGTAAACCCAGCATGGGGCGTGGAAGGTTTTGATCCTTTCGTTCCGGGAGGAATAGCCTCTCATCATATTGCAGCAGGCACTTTGGGCATATTAGCGGGCCTATTCCATCTTAGTGTCCGTCCGCCCCAACGTCTATACAAAGGATTACGTATGGGTAATATTGAAACTGTCCTTTCCAGTAGTATCGCTGCTGTCTTTTTTGCTGCTTTTGTTGTTGCGGGAACTATGTGGTATGGTTCGGCAACTACCCCAATCGAATTATTTGGTCCTACTCGTTATCAATGGGATCAGGGATACTTCCAGCAAGAAATATATCGAAGAGTCAGTGCTGGGCTAGCCGAAAATCAAAGTTTAACAGAAGCTTGGTCTAAAATTCCTGAAAAATTAGCTTTTTATGATTACATCGGCAATAATCCGGCAAAAGGGGGATTATTCAGAGCCGGATCGATGGACAGTGGGGATGGAATAGCTGTTGGATGGTTAGGCCACCCCATCTTTAGAGATAAAGAAGGACGTGAACTTTTTGTACGTCGTATGCCTACTTTTTTTGAAACATTTCCCGTTGTTTTGGTAGATGGAGACGGAATTGTTAGAGCCGACGTTCCTTTTAGAAGGGCAGAATCAAAGTATAGTGTTGAACAAGTAGGTGTAACTGTTGAGTTCTATGGCGGCGAACTTAACGGAGTCAGTTACAGCGATCCCGCTACTGTGAAAAAATATGCGAGACGCGCTCAATTGGGTGAAATTTTTGAATTAGATCGTGCTACTTTGAAATCTGATGGGGTTTTTCGTAGCAGTCCACGAGGTTGGTTTACTTTTGGACATGCGTCGTTTGCTCTGCTCTTCTTTTTCGGACACATTTGGCATGGTGCTAGAACCCTGTTTAGAGATGTTTTTGCAGGTATTGACCCAGATTTGGATTCACAAGTCGAATTTGGAGCATTCCAAAAACTAGGAGATCCGACTACAAGAAAACAAGCCGTTTGATAGAACATTGCGGGGATATCTTTTGCTTCTTTAGTTACTTTTTTTACCTAAGGTATTAGAGAAATCCTAATTTGAATCACTGCCATTTCTTTGACTCTTGTTTTTTCTTTATCCGGGAGATGATTCAAAATAAACAGGTATGAAAGTTATAATTGTAAACCACGATCGAACCTATGGAAGCATTGGTTTATACATTCCTCTTAGTCTCGACTCTCGGGATAATCTTTTTCGCTATCTTTTTTCGAGAACCGCCGAAAGTTCCAACTAAGAAATGATTTTTCATTATCTCAATTGAAGTAATGAGCCGCCACAGTTTGGGAGGCTCATTACTTCAATTCGATTAGTCTCCGTGTTCCTCGAATGGATCTCGTAGTTGTTGAGCGGGTTGCCCAAAAGCGGTATATAAGGCGTACCCAGTAAAACTTACAAGTAAACCAGATACAGAGATGGCGACTAGGGTTGCTGTTTCCATTATTATAGAATTTCAAGATCACAATGAATCTATGATAAGATTGTTTATTTACAACAGAATAGTATACAAAGTCAACAGATCTCAATTATTACAATAAGATTTATGGCTACACAAACCGTTGAGGAACGCTCAAAAGCACGTCCAAAACAAACAGGTCTAGGGGGGTTGTTGAAACCGTTGAATTCGGAATATGGTAAAGTAGCTCCTGGATGGGGAACTACCCCTTTGATGGGTGTTGCAATGGCTCTTTTTACAATATTCTTATCTATTATTTTGGAGATTTATAATTCTTCCGTTTTACTGGACGGAATTTCAATGAATTAGATCCACAAGAATTATTATAAGTCTCGGCTTTTCAATATAAAGTGACTAATTTAGGGCTCAGATTTCTACCCCATTTTATTTTGGTAGTTCGACCGCGGAATTTTTTTGTTTCTGTATTTCCGGAATATGAGTGTGTGACTTGTTAGAATTGATCCTAGTGCTAGTACAGAGAACCCATCTGTCATCTTG